ATTATTTTTAAATTTATATAGTTATAACTTAAGGTTTTTTAATTGGTCACTATATATTAAGTTGTTTTTACATTATGTATTTTTTAAAGTTGCAATATTTAATATTAGAATAAACTTATATTATAATAAATGATTATTTAAATACATATATCTATAAGATGTATAGATACTTATATATTTAATTTAAAATTATATTTTATATTAGTATAATATTTGATTATATTATAATAAATATATAATATAATATATTACAATAATTAATAGAATAATATTATATAATATAAAATCTTATATAATATAGTTAATTAATTTGAATAAAATTTCATTGGACATTAATTTAAATATAATTAATTATATTTTATTTAAATTAATGTCCAATAAATCAAATATTATATTAAAATAACATTAATTTAATAATATAATTATATCAAATAAACAATTATATTATTTAATCTTTTTATAAAATAAAAAAAAATAAAAAGATTAAATAAGTAAGTTAGGATGGGATTAATAATTTAATTAATTTATTTCTATAATATTACATATATTAATATGACTACATATTAATATTAACTTTATTGGTTATGCGTTCCTTGTTGTTTTGACAATGTAAAACATTAATAGATTATTTTTGCGTTTTTTTTTTACTTTTTATGTAAAGTTGTTAAATGTGTAAGTTGGTTGCTCAAAAATCTTGGGATAATTCTTTATTTTTTTGATTATTATTAAGTTTAATTCTATAAAATTAATTGAAATTTTTTGACAATGTAAAACATTAATAGATTATTTTTGCGTTTTTTTTTACTTTTTATGTAAAGTTTTATTCTTGCTTTAGTTTTTATATTACTATGTATTATATGCAAGTTTTGTTCTTAATGTTCATATTGCAGTAATTTGAATTAATAATCAGGTAATTCTGGAATTAGCAATTGTATTAGTATTGACTTATTTCGTGCCAGCAGTCGCGGTTATACGATTAATACAATTAAAAATTATTGGTTAGTAGTTAATTTATTTTTGGATTAATAATTATTATTTTTAGGTGAAATTTAAATAATAATATATTTCTTTATATGAAGCTATGAAATTTATTTATTAAACTAGGATTAGATACCCTATTATTTTAAATGTCTTTTAGTAAACCTGAGTAGTATTAGTTATGTTCTTAAAACTCAAAGAATTTGGCGGTATTTTATCTATTTAGAGGAACCTGCCCTTTAATTGATAGTTCACGATTAACTTTACTTAAATTATTTATTTGTATATCTCCGTTATCAGACAGTCTTATAAGGGTTTTAATTGTCTAAAAATTTTATTAAATTATATTTCAGGTCAAGATACAGTTTATGTTTAAGTAGAGGTGGGTTACAATAATTTTATTTATAACGGATTTTATAATGAAATTTATAAGTGAAGGTGGATTTAATAGTAATATAAATTATTTTTTTTATATGATTTTGCTCTAAAATGTGTACACATCGCCCGTCGCTCTCATTATTTAATTATGTAATTTAATTTAAATGAGATAAGTCGTAACATAGTAGATGTACTGGAAAGTGTATCTAGATATATATATAGATCGGGGCTTAAAGGTAAAGCGTTTCATTTACAATGAATTAATTTCTGTTCAATTCAGATCGTTCTAAGGTTATTTTATTATTATATATATATTTGAAATATATGAATTTAATGAAAGTATTTTTATTAAAAGATGTTTTAGTATATTTTTGGAATAATTATTTTAATTATAGTTTAATAGTAAAGTGATTGGATTTTATAAGCTTTTTTTAAGTAGATTTATTTTATTTTACCTTTTGTATCAGGGTTGATCGAATTTATATTATTTATTTATTTATCTCGATTTAATTAGATTTATATAAATATTTTATTTAATGTATAATAATTATTATTAATATTTATATGGTGGTGATATGCTATTCGTTAATTAAGATATCTAGTTTCTTAAGATTAAATTTAATTTTACCAACAATTTTAATTAATAAATTTTTTTATTATTTATTGTTGTTGATTACTTGTATAAGGGATAAGCTTTATATATTAGTCTATAAATATTTATTTTTAATTATAAAAATAGGCTTTAAACCAGCTATTTTGAGATTACGTTTTAGTTTATTTTTGTTTATTTGATTTTATAACTATTTTAGAATATTAATTAAGTCAAATCTTTTAATTTTAATAAGTTAGAGTTAATGATTAAATTAGTAAATTATTTAGTAACTTAAAATTTATTATTTATTTTGATTTAAGGAATTAGGCAATTTAAATTCTCGCCTGTTTATCAAAAACATGTCTTTTTGATTTTAATTTAAAGTCGTACCTGCTCACTGATAATTTTAAATAGCCGCGGTATTTTGACCGTGCAAAGGTAGCATAATAATTAGTCTTTTAATTGAAGGCTGGTATGAATGGTTTGACGAAGAATTTGCTGTCTCATTTTAATTAGTTGAATTTAACCTTTAAGTTAAAAGGCTTAAATATTATTTAAGGACGAGAAGACCCTATAGAGCTTTATAATAAATAATTAATTTAGTGTTTATGTTTATTTTTTAATAATTAATTATTATTTAATTGGGGTGATTGAGAAAATAATTAAACTTTCTTTAAATATTTTCACTAATATGTGTTTAATTGATCCATAATTTGTGATTAAAAGATTAAGTTACCTTAGGGATAACAGCGTAATCATTTTGAAGAGTTCATATCGATAGAGTGGATTACGACCTCGATGTTGGATTAAGAAAAATATATGGTGCATAATTTATATAATTAGGTCTGTTCGACCTTTAAATTCTTACATGATCTGAGTTCAGACCGGCGTGAGCCAGGTCGGTTTCTATCCTAAATTAATTAAATTGTATTAGTACGAAAGGACCATATAGTTAAGTAATACTTTTGTTTATGATAATTATTAATATTATACTATCTTGGCAGAATAGTGCATTGAGTTTAGAACTCAAATAAGTAATTAATTACAGTTAGTATAATGAAGTATGATTTTACTATGTTTTTAATTAATTACTTATTATTAATTATTTGTGTTCTTATTAGTGTTGCATTTTTAACTTTATTTGAGCGAAGGATTTTGGGTTATATTCAAATTCGTAAGGGACCAAATAAAGTTGGGTTGTTGGGTCTGCCACAACCATTTGCTGATGCTATTAAGTTATTAAATAAAGAGATACATAATTTATTTGTTTCTAATTATTATATTTATTATATTTCTCCTATTATTAATTTAATAGTGTCTTTGATTATTTGAGTAGTTTTTCCTTATTTAACATATAAATGTTCATTTTTGTATAGATTATTATTTTTTTTGTGTTGCATTAGTTTAAGAGTTTATTCTGTAATAATTGCAGGTTGATCTTCAAATTCTAATTATTCTTTATTAGGATCCTTACGTTCTGTGGCTCAGACTATTTCATATGAGGTGAGATTGGCATTAATTTTATTATCAACAATTACACTAGTTGGTACTTATAATATTTCTTATTATTATTACTATCAATTTAATTGTTGATTTATTATTTTTATATTACCTATATTTTTATGTTTTTTTGCTTCATGTTTAGCGGAAACTAATCGTACTCCTTTTGATTTTGCTGAGGGTGAATCTGAATTAGTATCAGGATTTAATGTTGAGTATGGTTCAGGTGGTTTTACTTTAATTTTTTTGGCTGAGTATACTAGAATTATGTTTATAAGAATACTAATTACTTTAGTATTTTTAGGTGGTGATTATTTTTCTTTTTTATTTTATTTAAAGATGACTTTAGTTTCTTTTATATTTATTTGGGTTCGAGGAACTTTACCTCGTTATCGGTATGATAAACTGATATATTTAGCTTGAAGGAGATTTTTGCCACTATCCTTAAATTTTTTTATCTTTTTTCTAGGGTTTAATTTAGTTATTAATTAGTTGAATTTTTCAAGAAATATTTAAATAATTTAAGTTAATAGAAGTTAAATCTTCTATTTTATGTTTTCAAGACATAAACTTTATTTAAGTTAATTAACTATTTAATTAATCAATTTCATAAGTTGGCTATATGAATGTTAATAATGAAGTATGAGAAGTATATGATTGTTAATAATTGTCCTACAGTAATATAAGGTTCTTCTACTGGTCGTTTACCAATTCATGTTAATAATATTATTAATACTAGTAATATTCAGAATATAATTTGGTTAATTGGGTAGAATTCAATACCTTTAAAATTAGAATTGTTGTATAATGGTATGATTATTAAAATTCTAATTGATATAATTAGTGCAATGACTCCTCCTAATTTATTAGGGATTGATCGTAAGATTGCGTATGCAAATAGAAAATACCATTCAGGTTGGATATGAATAGGTGTAACTATAGGGTTGGCTGGTATAAAATTATCAGGGTCACCTAATATATAAGGTTCGGTTATTGATAATAATATTAAGTTTACAATAATTAGTAAAAAAGTAATAGTGTCTTTAAAGGTAAAGTATGGGTGAAATGGGATTTTGTCAACGTTTCTATTTAATCCTATTGGGTTATTAGACCCATTTTGATGTAAAAATATTAAATGGATTATAGATATTATTATAATAATAAACGGTATAATGAAGTGAAATGTAAAGAATCGATTAAGTGTAGCATTATCAACAGCGAATCCACCTCAAATTCATTGTACTAGTTCTTTCCCTAAATATGGAACTGCTGATAATAGGTTAGTAATTACTGTCGCTCCTCAAAATGATATTTGACCTCATGGTAGTACATATCCTATAAAGGCTGTTGCTATTATTAAAAATAAAATAATTGTACCTACTATTCATGTTTCTTTGTATATATAAGATCCATAATAAATTCCTCGTCCTACATGAAGGTAAATGCAAACAAAAAATAATGAAGCTCCATTAGCATGTATAGTTCGTAGAATTCATCCATTATTTACGTCGCGGCAAATATGGATAACTCTATTGAATGCTATATCAATATTTGCTGTGTAATGTATAGTTAAAAATAGACCTGTAATTGTTTGAATTATTAGACATAATCCTAATATAGATCCAATATTTCATCAAAATGAGATATTGGACGGTGCTGGTAAGTCGATCAAAGAGTTATTTATAATTTTAATTATAGGGTGTTTTGAACGTATGGGTTTATTCATATGTTATTTTACGAATAGGTCCTTGTTTAATATTGATAATTTTAATTACAATAATTATAGTGAATAACAAGTATATTATTATTATTAGTCTTATTATATAAGTTGGTTTATTATATAATTTTTTTATTAATTCAGACGTTTCTATGATATTAATTATTTGGTTAAATATATGTATTTCTCTGTTATTTATTTCTATAATTGTTATAGATTTATCAATATAAATATTAATAATAATAATAGTAATTAATGATAATATTACTAGTTTGATAAAATTTTTGTTAAAGTTTAATATTTCATTGGAGGCAATTCTTGTAATATATATGAATAATACTATTATTCCACCTAATATAATTAAAAAAAGAAGATATGATAATCAAAATCTTTCTATAATTATACCTCTAATTGTACAAATTATAAGTGTTTGTATTAAAATTGTTATTATTATTATTATTGGGTGGTTAGTTATAATGAATATGAAATTTACTGTAAATGTAATTAATGTTATTATGAATATAATACAGGAGGTAGTTTATAATAAAATTTTGGTTTTGGAGACCAATGAAATGGTTAATCTTTCTTCCTGAAAGTTTTAAAAGAAAATTCTTATTTTTGATTTACAAGACCAATGTTTATTATTAAACTATTAAAACAACTTATGTTACTATATTTTATTTCTTTATTTATTTTTTTTAGAGGTGCTTACGTTTTTTCTTCAAAACGTAAACATTTAATTTTAGTTTTGTTAAGATTAGAATATATTGTTATTTCTTTATTTTTAATAATTGTTTTATATTTATTATTTTTTAATAATGAATTATATTTTGTTATTATTTTTATAGTTATATCTGTATGTGAAGGGGTTTTAGGTTTATCAATTCTTGTATCTATAATTCGTTCTCATGGTAATGATTTTTTGAATTCTTTTAGATTCTCTTTATGTTAAAGTTAATAATTATGTTATTTATATTGATACCTCTTTGTTTAATTAATAAGATTTGATGGGTGGTTCATTCTTTGTTTATAATAATATGTTTTTTTTTTATATTTCATTCTTATTCAATTTTTAATTATGGATTTATTAGATATTTTATAGGTATAGATTTATTTTCCTATATATTTATTATATTGAGATTGTGGATTTGTTCATTGATAGTTACTTCCAGAAGTAATATTTATTTTAGTTTTTATTATAATAATCTTTTTTTGTTTTTAATTATATTTTTGTTATTGATGTTATATTTGTCATTTTCAAGTATAAATTTATTTTCTTTTTATGTGTTTTTTGAATCTAGTTTAATTCCAACTTTGTTTTTAATTTTGGGTTGAGGGTATCAGCCTGAGCGAATACAGGCTGGGATTTATTTAATTTTTTATACATTATTTGCTAGACTACCTTTATTGTTAGTTTTATTCAGGGTTTATTATTCTATTAATACACTATATTTCCCTTTGTTAGTTTTTAATATTAATATTCATTTTTTATTTTATTTATTTTCTATTATGGCTTTTTTGGTTAAAATACCTATATTTATGGTTCATTTATGATTACCTAAAGCTCATGTAGAGGCCCCTATTTCAGGAAGAATAATTTTGGCTGGAGTTTTATTAAAATTAGGTGGGTATGGTTTAATTCGTATAATAAAGTTTATTATGTTATTTAGTCATATTTATAATTATTTTGTAATTATTTTATCTTTAATAGGTGGTATAATTGTTAGAATCTTTTGTTTACGTCAGATTGATTTAAAATCTTTAATTGCTTATTCTTCAGTAGTTCATATATCTATGGTAATTTGTGGATTATTAATTATGAATTGATGGGGGGTTTTAGGTTCTTTGATTTTAATATTAGGTCATGGATTATGTTCATCTGGTTTATTTTGTTTAGCTAACATTATTTATGAGCGATCAGGTAGACGTATACTTTTATTTAATAAAGGTATAATGAATTTTATACCTATAATATGTTTATGATGATTTTTGTTAAGTTCATCAAATATAGCGGCTCCACCTTCAATTAATTTATTAGGTGAGATTATATTATTAAATAGAATTATATCTTGATCTTGATTAATAATTATTATTTTAGTATTTTTATCTTTTTTTAGAGCTATATACACATTATATATATATTCATATAGACAACACGGAATTTATTATTCTGGTTTATATTCATTTTCTTTAGGATATTTTCGTGAATATCATTTATTATTGTTACATTGATTACCTTTAAATATTTTATTTATAAAGGGTAATATACTAATAATATAACTTAAGTATTTTAATATAAAATAATGATTTGTGGTGTCATAGATATGGTTGCATCTTAGGTTATTAATATTTTTATTGTTAGTAAGTTGATATTTTTTTGGTTGTTTCCTTCCAGATTAATTATATTGATATTAGGTGTATATTTTTTAATTATAGATATTGTTATTTTTGTTGATTGAGAGATTGTAAGTTTGAATTCATCTATAATTATTATAACTTTATTATTTGACTGAATATCAATATTGTTTATATCTTTTGTTATATTAATTTCGTCTATAGTAATTTACTATAGATCTGACTATATGATTAATGATAAATATTTTAATCGGTTTATTTTAATTGTTTTACTTTTTGTTATTTCTATATTATTTATAATTGTTAGACCAAATATAATTAGAATTTTATTGGGTTGAGATGGACTAGGGTTAGTTTCTTATTTATTAGTAATTTATTACCAAAATAATAAATCTTATAATGCTGGTATAATAACTGTACTATCAAATCGTATCGGTGATGTATCTATTTTAATATCTATTGCTTTTATGTTAAATTATGGGAGATGAAATTATATTTATCTCAATAATCTATTTGACTTTAGATTTGAAATAAATATAATTATGTTACTTTTAATTATAGCATCAATGACCAAAAGAGCTCAGATTCCATTTTCTTCTTGATTACCAGCTGCTATGGCTGCTCCTACCCCAGTTTCTGCTTTAGTACATTCTTCTACTTTAGTAACGGCTGGTGTTTATTTAATAATTCGATTTAATGTTATTTTAATATATACTGGATTTTTTAAAATTTTATTATTAATTGGGTGTTTAACTATGTTTATAGCAGGTGTAGTAGCTAATTTTGAATATGATTTAAAGAGGATTATTGCTCTCTCAACATTAAGACAATTAGGTTTAATAATAAGAATTCTTTCAATAGGTTATTGAAAATTAGCTTTTTTTCATTTATTAACTCATGCTTTATTTAAGGCTTTATTATTTTTATGTGCTGGTTCTTACATTCATAATTTAGGTGATTTTCAGGATATTCGTTATATAGGTTCTATGGTAAAACATATACCTTTTACTTCAATTTGTTTTAATGTTTCAAATTTATCTTTATGTGGAATACCATTTTTATCTGGTTTTTACTCTAAGGACTTAATTTTGGAAATTGTAATATTAAGATGACTTAATTCATTTATTTTTTTGCTTTATTTTGTTTCTACTGGTTTAACAGCTATATATTCTTTACGTTTGATTTATTATTCAATATTGTCTAATTATAATTATAATAAGTTTAGAAATTTTGATGATATATACTATTATATAAATACTGGTATGTTAGGGTTACTTATATTTAGATTAATTAGAGGTAGAATATTAATGTGATTAATATTCCCTTATCCATATATAATTTGTTTGCCTTACAGTTTAAAATTCTTTACAATATTAACTATTAGTTTAGGTTTCTATTTAGGATATATTTTATTTAATTATAATTATTTAAATGTAAAATTTCGATTTAGTATAATTATTTATATAATGGGTAATATATGGTTTATACCTTATTTATCTACTACTTATATTTCTTATTTTGCTTTAAATTATGCAAATTTAATAGTTAAATCATTCGATTATGGTTGGAGTGAATTATTAAGAGGACAAGGTGTTTATAAATTTTTTATTTATTGTATTAATTATATACAGTGATGATATGATTCCAATTTTAAAACATATCTATTATATTTTTCTTTATGAATATTTATATTAATTTTTATATATATATTATAGATTTTAATAGCTTAATTTAGAGCTATACATTGAAGATGTATTGGTGGTATATTTACCTTAAAATATTCATAAATATTATATATTATCTTTACATTGAAAATGTAGTGTTTTAATTAAACTATATGAATAGAAATGTCAACGGAATTTAACCGCTTTTATTTAAGTTAGCAGCTTTATAATGACTTTACATTTCTTTAATTGGAATATTATAATTCAGTGATATTATTAACATTAATATGCCTCTATTTGGCTTCAATTAATGTAAATAAGGGTTATTTAACCAAACATCAGGTCGAAACTGATTGCAAAATTCGCTTCTTATTTAAGGTTAATTGATTAACTCAATACTTTTTGAATGCAACCCAAATGTTATATTTAACTATAACCCTAGTTGGCTCATTTTAGAGCACCTTGATTCCATTCATGGTATAGTCCTATTAATAGGATTGTAATAAAAAATAATGTTGATGTATATAAAGTTGAGATTATTGATGATTTAAATATTAATATAATTGGAATGATTAATACAATTTCTACATCAAAAATTAGAAAAATTACTGCAATTATAAAAAACTGTAATGAAAATGGTATTCGAGCTGATCTTTTAGGATCAAATCCACATTCAAATGGCGATCTTTTTTCTCGGTCATTAATTATTTTTTTTGATAAAATATTTGCAATTATTATTACTACAATTGGAATTAATACGGCTATAGTTATTCTAATTATTATTATAATAATTATTTATATTGATTTTAATCAATCTAACTGATTGGAAGTCAGTTGTACTAATATACTATATAAATAAATTCTTCATCAATAAATTGAAATATATAAAAAAAGTCATACTACATCAACAAAGTGTCAGTATCATGCTGCAGCTTCAAATCCGAAATGATGATTATTGGAGAAGTGATTATAATAATGTCGTGTTAAGCAAATTAATAAAAAGGTAGTTCCAATAATTACATGTATACCATGAAATCCTGTGGCTATGAAGAATGTTGATCCATAAATTGCGTCTGAAATTGTAAATGGGGATTCTCAATATTCATATCATTGAAGACATGTAAAGTATATTCCAAGAATTACAGTAATTATAAGACCTTGAATACTTATTGAATGATTAGATTCTATTAATCTATGGTGGGATCATGTAATTGTAATACCTGATGATAATAGGATTACTGTATTAAGTAACGGGACTTGCATGGGGTTAAATGGTTTAATTCCTTCCGGAGGCCATATTATCCCCAACTCGATAGTTGGGGATAATCTACTATGAAAATAAGCTCAGAAAAATGATAAAAAAAATAATACCTCTGATGAAATAAATAAAATTATTCCTCATCGTAAGCCTTTTGATACTAATATAGTATGAAGACCTTGAAATGTTCTTTCACGTACAATATCACGTCATCATTGATATATTGTTAATAAAGTGATTATTATTCCATTAAATATTAATCTGTTACTAAATATATGAAATCACTTAGCTAATCCTGAAGCAGTAACTATAGCTCCGATTGCTGCAGTTAGTGGTCAAGGTCTTTTATCAACTAAGTGGTAAGGTTGATTATTATTAGTTGTTATCATATGTTAATGAACTTCTCTTGAATATAAGATACTTAATACTGAAAATACATATCCTTGAATTACTGCTACTGCGGATTCTAATATTATTAATATTAATTGAATAATTAGTATAAATAATATTAATTTATATGAAATTCTTGTTCCTGTGTTACCAATTAGAGTTAAAAGTAAGTGGCCTGCAATTATATTAGCAGATAATCGTACTGCTAGAGTTCCTGGTCGGATAATATTACTAATTGTTTCAATTAAAACTATAAATGATATTAGGATATTAGGGGTTCCTTGTGGAACCAAGTGTGTAAATATATTATTTGTATTGATAATTCATCCATATAGTATAAATCTAATTCAAATTGGTAAGGCGATTGATAATGTTATAGCTAAGTGACTTGTTCTGGTAAAGATATAAGGAAATAATCCTATAAAATTGTTTAATACTATTATTATTAAGATTGAAATAAATATTAATATTATTTTAAATGATTTATTATTACCTATTAGTATTTTAAATTCTTTGTACAGATAATTATTAATATTATGAAAAATAATTATAATACGTGACGGTATTAATCAATAAATTGTTGGTAAAATAAATAGTACTATAATAGAACTTACTCAATTAATTGATAAATTTATAATATTGGTAGATGGGTCAAATGTTGAAAATAGATTTGTTATCATTTTCAGTATATTATTTTATTAAAATCTTTTTTTAATATTAAGTTTATTGATTTATTTATGAATAAGAAATAATTATAAATATTAAATGTAATTATTACAATTGAAAATATAATAAAAAGAGTTAATCATATTAAAGGGGATATTTGAGGTATATAGATTTTATCCTCATTAGAAGTAGACGTAACCTACTATATTGTGGTTTAAGAGACCATTACTTACTTTCAGTCATCTAATGTCAAGGAGTACTTAATTAGTATCTAAAGATTGACATTCTATTATTTTTAATAAACTAATTCCTTAATTAATTATTTGTTTAATTCATTTTAAAAATAAGTTGATAGATGTTCTTTCAATTACGATAGGTATAAATCTATGGTTTGCACCACAGATTTCTGAACATTGTCCGTAATATAATCCAGGACGATTAATAATAAATCTAGTTTGGTTTAATCGTCCTGGAGTTGCATCAGTTTTTACTCCTAGTGAAGGTACTGCTCATGAGTGGATAACATCTGATGCAGTTACTAATACTCGAATTAATATATTTATTGGTAGAATAGTACGATTATCTACTTCTAATAAACGGAATCTATTATTTATTAATTCATTTTCTGGTATTATATAAGTGTCAAATTCTACATTACAGAAGTCTGAATATTCATATCTTCAATATCATTGACGTCCAATAGTTTTTAATGTTACTATAGGTATTTTATTTTCATCAATTAAGTATAGTATACGGATTGATGGTAATGCAATTATGATTAATGTTATAGCTGGTAATAAAGTTCAAATGGTCTCTATTATGTGTCCATGTAGTATATATTTATATGATAAGTTTTTATTTATAATGTAGATTATAAAATATATTACAATTAGTGTAATTACAATTAAAATAGTCAGTGTATGGTCATGGAAGAAAGATAATTGTTCTATTAAAGGTGAATTACTATCTTGGAATGATAAATTTGATCAGGTTGACATATTTTAATAGGAGTTTATTCCATATATAGAGCTTAAATCTATTGCACTAATCTGCCATATTAAATTATTTTGATATAATTGGTAATTCTGAATAAGTATGTTCATGAGGTGGGAATGTTTGAAATCATTCTGCTGATCTAATAGAATTGTAATTAAATATAGTTTCGCGATTTGAAATTATTCTTTCTCATATAATTATAATAAATATAATAATTCTTACAAATGAGATGGTTGACCCAATTCTTGATAAAATATTTCATGATGAGTATGAGTCAGGATAATCTGAGTACCGACGAGGTATACCTGCTAGTCCTAGAAAATGTTGTGGGAAAAAAGTCAAATTAACTCCAATAAATATTGTTGTAAATTGAATTTTTAATCATGTTTCATTTATTGTTATTCCAGTAAGTAGTGGAAACCATTGTACTAATCCTCCTATGATGGCAAACACAGCTCCTATTGATAGAACATAATGGAAATGAGCTACTACATAATATGTGTCATGAAGAACAATATCAATTGATGAATTTGCTAACACTAATCCTGTAAGACCTCCAACTGTAAATAAGAAGATAAATCCTAGTGATCATAGTAAAGGTGGATTAAATTTAAATTTAGCTCCATAAAGTGTCCCTAGTCAACTAAATACTTTAATACCTGTAGGTACAGCAATAATTATAGTTGCTGATGTAAAGTATGCTCGTGTATCCACATCTATTCCAACTGAGAATATATGATGGGCTCATACAATAAATCCTAATAATCCAATAGTTGCTATAGCATAGATTATTCCTCTTGTTCCGAATGACTCATTTTTACCTCTTTCTTGACACACAATATGTGAAATTATACCAAATCCTGGTAAAATTAAAATATATACTTCTGGGTGACCAAAAAATCAAAATAAGTGTTGATATAAAATAGGGTCACCACCTCCAGCAGGGTCAAAAAATGATGTATTTAGATTACGGTCAGTTAATAGTATTGTAATAGCTCCAGCTAGAACTGGTAATGATAGAAGAAGTAATAATGCTGTAATAGCTACTGATCATACAAATAAAGGTAATTGATCTAAAGTTATAGAAGGTGACTTTATATTAATAGATGTAGTAATAAAATTAACTGCTCCTAGGATAGATGAAATTCCTGCTAAATGTAATGAAAAGATAGCTAAGTCTACAGATGTCCCTCTATGCGCAATATTTCTGGAAAGTGGTGGGTATACCGTTCATCCTGTTCCGGCACCGCTTTCAGTTAATCTTGAGATGATTAATAACATTAATGATGGTGGTAGTAATCAAAATCTTATATTATTTATTCGTGGAAAAGCTATATCAGGGGCCCCAATTATTAATGGTACTAATCAATTACCAAATCCACCAATTATAATTGGTATAACTATAAAAAAAATTATTACAAATGCATGGGCTGTAATAATTACATTATAGATTTGATCATTATCAATTAAATGTCCTGGGTTACCTAATTCTATTCGAATTAATATTCTTAGGGATGTGCCTACTATTCCTGATCATGCACCAAAGATGAAGTATAAAGTACCAATATCTTTATGATTTGTTGATAAAAGTCATTTTTGCGGTAAAATGGCTGATTTAGGTGATGGATTGTAAATCTATTTATGAGTGTTAACTCTTTTACCAGGCTTTATATTCAAAATGATATCAGATTGCAATTCTGAAGGTGTATTATTACTAAGGCCTAAAATATTATTATATTATCTATAACCTTAAAGGTTAATAAGTTTTATAACTAAGTCCTTATTAAGTATTTATCTACTTCTAAGGCCTAAAATATTATTATATTATCTATAACCTTAAAGGTTAATAAGTTTTATAACTAAGTCCTTATTAAGTATTTATCTACTTCTAAGGCCTAAAATATTATTATATTTCATTTATAACTTTGAAGGTTATTAGTTTATTTTAACTTAAGTCCTTAATTAATTAATAAAATGGTTGGTGATATTGTTATTATAATAGTTGATATAGTTACTATTGTTCTTATGATTCAATTATTTTTAATTCTTTGTGAGGTTTTAATATTTCATTTATTTATTTCTCTTACTATAATAATTGAGGTTATTGTAATTCGAAGATAATAATATAGTGTAATTATTCTTGATATAATTAGTACAGTTAAAATGAATGTTATTTTATTTTCTATTATTATTTGAATTGATATTCATTTTGGGATGAACCCCAAGAATGGGGGTAATCCACCTAAGGACAGTAAAGAAATATAAATTAGGTATTTGTTTAAATTATTATTATTATTTGAATTAAATATTTGATTTAATCAAATTAATTTATTTTGGTTTATTATTATGACTGTAATGGTTCTTATAATTGAATAAATAATGAAGTATAATTCCCATAATGGTTCACTAATTATTATTGTTCTGATTATTCATCCTATGTGATTAATTGATGAATATGCTATTATTTTACGTAATGATGATTGGTTCAAACCTCCAATAGCTCCAATTATTGCTGATATAATTACTATTGTTATAATAATAAGGTTTATTTTGATATAGTAAGATATAACTGTGAGTGGTGCTAATTTTTGTCATGTTATTAATAGTATACAATTTATTCAATTAGTTTCACCTATTACTTCTGGTAATCAAAAATGTATAGGTGCTATTCCAATTTTTAATATTAGTCTTAAGTTGATTAATATTATTATATTATTATTTAATATTCAGTATATTGATCTTTTTATGTTTATTAAGATAATAGATATAATTAGTATAGATGATGCTAAAGCTTGAATAATGAAATATTTAATTGATGTTTCATTTATTAGAATATTTTTTTGATTTGATAATATTGGTATAAATGCTAATATATTGATTTCTAATCCTATTCATACTCCTATTCATGAATAGGATGATAATCTAATTATTGATCCTATAAAAATGAATGACGAAAATAATATTTTTGATGGGTTGTTATGCATATAAAAAGAAGAAGTTTTTACTTCTATAAATAGGGTATGAACCTATTAGCTTATTTAGCTTATCTTTTTATATTTTAGTGTAAGATGCACATAAATTTTTGATATTTAATGATACAGTTTAATTCTGTTGAATATAATGAAGGTAAATTATTACTTTATTTATTCTATCAAAATAGCCCTTTAATCAGGCACTTCATT